GTAGCAGCCAAAAATTTGTATCCGTTTTTCATGATATTATGCATGGATTAGATATTATATCACGGCGATTTCTTTTTCTTCTAGAAAACTTGTTGCATCTTTCACGATCACCTAAGTATTTCTATAATCTTATTTGGCCCGAAGTAAGGAATCCTCGAAATAATAAGTCACCGTTGATATCGACACATCTGAGATCGCTAAATGTTCGGAAGTTCCTCTATTCAATCCTTTTTCTTGTTGCCGGATATCTCGTTTGTACACATCTTCTTTTTGTTTCTCGAGCCTATAGTGAGTTACAGACAGAGTTCGAAAGGGTCAAATCTTTGATGATTCCATCATACATGATTGAGTTGCGAAAACTTCTGGATGAGTATCCTACATCTGAACTGAATTCTTTCTGGTTAAAGAATCTCTTTCTAGTTGCTCGGGAACAATTAGGAGATTTTCTAGAAGAAATACGGGGTTCTGCTTCTGGGGGCAACATGCTATGGGGTGGCGGTCCCACTTATGGGGTCAAATCAATCCATTCTAAGAAGAAATATTTGAATAGCAATCGAATCGCTTTTTCCAGAAATACGAGACATCTAAGTCATACAAGTAAAGAGACCTATTCATTGATAAGAAAAAGAAAAAAGGTGAACGGCGATTGGATTGATGATAAAATAGAATCCTGGGTCTTGAACAGTGATTCGATTGATGCTAAAGACAAAGAATTCTTGGTTCAGTTCTCCACCTTAACGACAGAAAAAAGGATTGATCAAATTCTATTGAGTCTGACTCATAATGATCATTTATCAAAGAATGACTCTGGTTATCAAACGATTGAACAACCGGGAGCAATTTACTTACGATACTTAGTTGACAGTCATAAAAAGTATCTAATGAATTATGAGTTCAATACATCCTGTTTAGCAGAAAGACGGATATTCCTTGCTCATTATCAGAAAATCACTTATTCACAAACCTCCTGTGGGGCTAATAGTTTTCAGTTCCCATCTCATGGAAAACCTTTTTCGCTCCGCTTACCCCTAGCCCTCTCTAGGGGTATTTTAGTGATAGGTTCTATAGGAACTGGACGATCCTATTTGGTCAAATACCTAACGACAAACTCCTATGTTCCTTTCATTACAGTATTTCTGAACAAGAACAAGTTCCGGGATAACAAGCGTAAGGGCTTTGTTATTGACGATATCGACCGTGACCTTGATACGAAGCTGGAGCTTCTAACTATGAGGAATGCGCTAACTATGGATATGGGTAGGATGCCGAAAAAAAAAATAGAACGGTTTTATATCACCCTTCAATTCGAATTAGCAAAAGCAATGTCTCCTTGCATAATATGGATTCCAAACATTCATGATCTGGATGTGAATGAGTCGAATTACTTATCCCTCGGTCTAGTAGTGAACTATCTCTCCAGAGGTTGTGAAAGATGTTCCACTAGAAATATTCTTGTTATTGCTTCGACTCATATTCCCCAAAAAGTGGATCCCGCTCTAATAGCTCCGGATAAATTAAATACATGCATTAAGATACGAAAGCTTCTTATTCCACAACAACGAAAGCACTTTTTCACTCTTTCATATACTAGAGGATTTCATTTGGAAAAGAAAATGTTCCATACTAATGGATTCGGGGCCATAACCATGGGTTCCAATGTACCAGATCTTGTAGCACTTACCAACGAGGCCCTATCGATTAGTATTACACAGAAGAAATCAATTATAGACACTAATCTAATTAGATCTGCTCTTCATAGACAAACTTGGGATTTTCGACCCAAGGTAAGATCGGTTCAGGATCATGGGACCCTTTTCTATCAGATAGGAAGGGCTGTTGCACAAAATGGACTTCTAAGTAATTGCTCCATAGATCCTATATCTATCCATATGAAGAAGAGATCATGGGATTCTTATTTGTACAAAAGGTACCTCGAACTTGGAACGAGCATGAAGAAATTAACGATACTTCTTTATCTTTTGAGTTGTTCTGCCGGATCGGTCGCTCAAGACCTTTGGTCTCTACCCGAACTCGATGAAAAAAGGGGGATCACTTCTTATGGACTCGTTGAGGATGATTCTGATCTAGTTCATGGCCTATTAGAAGTAGAAGGCACTCTGGTGGGATCCTCATGGACAGAAAAAGATTGCAGCCAGTTTGATAACGATCGAGTGACATTGCTTCTTCGGCCCGAAGCAAGGAATCCCTTAGATATGATGCAAAATGGATCTTGGTCTATCGTTGATCAGAGATTTCTCTACGAACAAGCCTTTGAAGAAGGAGAAGAACAAGCCTTTGAAGAAGGAGAAGGAGTCCTCGACCCGGAACGGATAGAGGAGAATTTTTTCAATCGCATAGTTTGGGCTCCTAGAATATGGCGACCTTGGGGCTTTGGATACAATCAAATAGAAAGCCCCAATGAATTGGGATTTCCCTATTGGGCCAGGTCATTTCGGGGCAAGCGGATCATTTATGATGAAGAGGATGGGCTTCAAGAGAA